TGGTAAGGTGGCTGAGGAGTAGGCGATAGATTGTAAGTCTATTTACAAGAATTAGTTCTTTCTTATCAGGCTTGATAGTTTAACTGAGAATATCATATTGCAAATATGAAGATGTATGGAATATACTCAAGCTTAAGATTTAAAAGTCTGTCTTTTTTTTTCGCCTTTGAAGGGCAACAGTTTAAATAACTTAAAATCTTAGACTAGGATAAACAGCGACGGAGCTAGGAGTATAAACATGTTGATGGTAATAAATATAGGGGTGAATGACGAGAAATCGATTGTTGATCTGGCGGTCATCTTAGTTTTAATTGAGGTGAGTAAAAAATATCTTATCGACAACCGGAGATAGAAGTAGAGGGTGATCAAGGAGGAAATAATCAGAACAAGAAGTGGCAAAATCATAGCTTTGGAAGAAAGTGATTCAATTACAATTCATTTTGGAATAAAACCCGTGAAAGGCGGCAGACCTCCTAACGAAAGAAGTGAAAACGAGTTGAGCAGGTTTGTGTATGCCGTAGATACTTTGTTTATAACTAAGTCGGGAAGTCAAAATAACTGTTGGTGGTTGAATAATAGACAAATAGAGGACGAAATAATTATATAAAAGATAAAGTAAATTAACCAGGCCGATTCCCCCGTGGTTATTGAAGCTAGCATCCATCCAATATGGTTAATTGAAGAGAATGCTAAAATTTTACGTAGGGAAGTCTGGTTTAACCCACCAATTGATCCAATTAGGGAAGAGAGTATGGCTGTTGTTATCAAGATATAATAGAAAAAGGAAGAATTAGGGACGAGAGTAACTAAAAATATTGGAGCCGCCTTTTGTACGGTTATAAGGACAATTAACTGAACCCAGTTCAGTCCGTTTACAATTGCTGGGAGTCAAAAGTGGAATGGAGCCGCCCCTATCTTCAATAATAGGGCTAACAGAATTCTTGAGTAAAATATTTGGGACCCGATTAATAAAGGGGCTGAAAAAATCACTAAGGCTGACCCAACTGCTTGAATAAGGAAATATTTTAGGGCTGCTTCACATGAGAGTTCTCTTTTTTTACTAGTTATTAGGGGAATAAAAGACATTAAGTTTAGCTCTAGGCCCACTCAGGCTATAAATCATGAGTTAGAAGAAAGAGCTAAAATTGTACCTGAGAGTAAAACACAGAAAAATAAAGTCTGTCGTAAAGAAACTAACACTAAAAAGAGTGAGGTTAGACTCACATAGATGGGGTATGAGCCCATTAGCTTTAATTAGCTTATCTTTTTTTTGTTAAGTACAAGTTGGTGTAAAGAGCATTAGAATTTTTGATATTCTCGGAATTGGTGTAAGTCCATTATTTGTAATATGAGTAGTTTTAATTACATTACTTGCCCTATCAAAGCAAACCTTTTATCAGGCATCATATTTCAATAAAACACAATAAATACAAAAACATAAAATCAAACTCGGCGTAAACTGTACTATTTTAAGAATTAAAATCATAAAAGTATAGGATTATCTTGAAGGTTAAGACAAATTAAGTTATCTAATAAGGGGTTTAGTAAAGTAGATAAAAAGAAGGATGGAGGGGGGGGGGTGTGGTAAAGAATTTAAATATAGCAATAAAATAAAAATACTCCAAAATACATTCATTTATTATCTTATAAGTAATTTAATTCAAGTTATACACAATTAGTAACTGCTATACACTTAAAAGGAGTATAAGTCTTTCGTCCTTATATGTGGATAAGCGCAGCCAGTTTTTACGATTCGCTTCGTGTGAATATGAGTAGAAACTGGCTGCTCTTATCTCCAATATAACTTACTTTGGGAGAACCTAGTATAAGTGTGAGGTTTTAATATAGGGTTTGTAACTGGATTTCTGAATATGTGGTGTTAGTTGTTGATATATTCTGTGAGGGACCTATCCATCCCAGAGTTGGTTATTAAATTAGTTGTTAGATATTTCTTAAAGGGTCTAATTACATTTAATTAAATGTATATATATCAGTAGAAAAGCAAGCCTGAAAAAACTTCTGATGCGGTCATTTCACTTCTTCGGTTCAATTTGTATTTGTTCTGAATCTATTGGAAGAAAAGTGAGTAATTGGTTTTTACTAAAAATAAAAAAAGAACGTTAAATAAAACGACCGAAACATAAGAATTTCTTAAACTAATGCAAACATAAGTTTAAATACTACGTTAATTGAATAGTTAGAATCTTGAAGTTTCTATAGTTTGATTCTTGCTATATTCTTTGCTAATTGGGTTGAATAGTACATGCAAATGTTAGTGTTTAAAGGTTTATGCTTCCATTAAATATGGAGGTGAGAGATTGAGCCAGTATGAGTTTACGCAATAAACGAGAGGAGGCAGTACTAAAAATTTAGAAATCAACAAAAGTTGGACTAAGTAAATACCACTTAGGTCAGGTTAAAACTTGTGCCAGCATCCGCGGTTAGACTTGAAGGCCTAGTGAAGAAATATAAGTTATTTGGTTAGATAAAGTCAAGTTGCTCTTATTTAGGGCTTAAGTTAATAAGGGGTGAAATTTGTATATTAATAAGGTCATTAAGCATTAAAAGAGATGAACTAAGGTCGAGGCCAGAAAGTTTTAGGTATGAACCAGGATTAGATACCCTGTTACACTAAAAAATAATAATAATGCATAACTGGAGTATTTATAACTAATTTGTTTGAAATTCAAAGAACCTGGCGGTACTTTAGTCTAGTTAGAGGAACCTGTTATATAAACGATAAACCACGTAGAATCTCTCTTGTTCTTGTACAGCCAGTATACCTTCATTGTTAGATAATTTATATATGAATTATTGAAATTGAGAAAATCAAGTATATTAGATCAAGGTGCTGCTAATGAATAAGTATAAATGGGTTACAATATTTTAAAAGAGGCTGATTATACTGAGAACTCAGTATATGAGGATGGATTTAATTGTAAGTTTAAATTTAGCAAGGTAAAGTGATAATAGCTCTAAAGTGTGTACATATTGCCCGTCGCTTTCATTAAATCAGATGAGATAAGTCGTAACATAGTAGGTGTACTGGAAGGTGTACCTAGAAGTAAGATAAAGCTTTATAGTTAAGCGTTTCACTTACGTTGAAAAGATATTCGTGCAATTCGATTTGTCTTAAAATATAAATATGTTTGTGTGGTTATCTTTTGGTCAATAAAATGTATCTAAGAAAAATAGTTTTAAATGAAGTTGGTTTTAGTATACAAGAAAAAGCTTTTCTGGACTTAAGTATAAAAGTACCGTTAGGGAAATTTGAAATAAATATGAAAATTTAATTGGTTTAAAGGAGAGGTAAAAATTCGTACCTTTTGTATCAGGGAGAATCAAAATGTAACATTTACAGTGGACTTCCCGAAAAAAGAATAGCTAATAGCTTATAGTTGTCCTGGTGAGAAACAGGTTTAGAATAGGTTTATTAGTGGTGAAATGCCAGTCGAGTCTTTTGATATCTGGTTGTTCTGGAAATAAATTTAATTTAGACTAAACTGCTCGTAAAAATAAGTTTGGCTTTAGAACCGGAGGGAAAAGCTTCTGGTTAAATTAGTTATGTAAGAAAAATTATTTGAAAGGAGAATATCCTAACTAAGCCTAGAAGTAGCTATGTTGATAAAGTGTCTTAACTAAGATGGATTCCTGTGAGAAAATATTTTTATAATCTTCATAAGAGATACAGAACTTTAATTTAGAATTTAACAACTCTAGTAGCAATGATTTTATTAGTATAATAGTTTTCTGTGTGTTAAATTAAAGTAAATTTAGAATAATGAATATTGTTTGTTTTGTAAAGAAAAGTTATAGTAAAGGAACTCGGCAAAAAAGATTTCTGCCTGTTTATCAAAAACATGTCTTTATGAATTTTATGTAAAGTCTAGCCTGCCCAGTGATATTGAAGTTTAACGGCCGCGGTAGCATGACCGTGCTAAGGTAGCATAATCATTTGTCCCTTAATTGGGGACTGGTATGAACGGCTGAACAAGAAATTGACTGTCTCTGCTATAAATTTTGAAATTAACGTTTAAGTGAAAAGGCTTAAATGAGATAGGGGGACGATAAGACCCTATAAATCTTGATGGTCAAAATATTAATTTTTATGTAGTAGTTATAAGCTTAAATTTAATACTTTGACTATTTTGTTGGGGCGACAGGGGTATAATTAGTAACTGCTTTGAGTAAAGAATTAATTATTTTTATTGTGTTGTGTTTGAGATCCTTCTTTGAAGATATCAGATCAAGTTACTTTAGGGATAACAGCGTAATCTTCTTTGAGAGTTCATATCGAAAGGAGGGGTTGCGACCTCGATGTTGAATTAAAGAACCTTTGTGGTGCAGCAGCTACTAGAGGAGGTCTGTTCGACCTTTAAATCTTTACATGATTTGAGTTCAGACCGGCGTAAGCCAGGTCGGTTTCTATCTCCTATTATAAATGAAAGCTTTCTTAGTACGAAAGGATCAGAAAGCTAAAATAGTTTTAAACCATTTTATTATTACTTTGGCAGAAGATATGCATTAGATTTAGGATCTAATAATATAGAACTTGAAGTCTATAGGTAATAGACCTTTGAAGATTACGTTTTATGGGTCGGTGATTTTTATTGTCTCAATTCTAAAATATCTGATTCTTATCATCTGTGTTTTAGTTGGAGTAGCGTTCGTTACTTTGTTGGAGCGTAAAGTGTTAGGGTACATACAAATTCGTAAAGGTCCTAATATTGTTGGGTATATGGGAATCCTTCAACCCTTCTCAGATGCCGTAAAATTGTTTAGGAAGGAGCAAACTCCTCCTACTTTGTCTAACTTTTTTGTGTACTATATTTCTCCCGTTTTCAGGCTTGCAATCTCTCTGATTGGTTGGTGTGTAATGCCGTATGAGTTGGGGATAATAAACTTTAATATGGGAACCTTATTCTTTTTGTGTTGTTTGAGTTTAGGAGTTTACCCGGTGATAAGAGCAGGTTGATCGTCTAATAGAAAGTATTCTTTGTTGGGAAGTTTACGTGCTGTCGCCCAAACAATTTCTTATGAGGTAAGACTAGCTTTAATTTTATTGAGATTTTTGTTTTTGATTGGCGGATTTAATTTGGAACTATTTAGTTTATATCAAGAGAAAGTGTGATTCTTGTGGCTGACGTTGCCCCTGGCTGGGGTATGGTTGGCTTCTTGTTTGGCGGAGACAAATCGAACGCCGTTCGATTTCGCTGAGGGAGAGTCCGAACTGGTTTCTGGGTTTAATACTGAGTATAGGGGCGGAGGATTCGCTTTGATTTTCATGTCTGAATATAGAAGGATTTTGTTTATAAGAATGCTGTTTAGGTTAATGTTTCTCGGGGGTAATTTGTTTAGGGTTTTGTTTTACCTAAAGCTGGTCGGTATAGGCTTTGTATTTGTTTGAGTTCGTGGTACCCTTCCTCGTCTCCGTTATGATAAGTTGATATATTTAGCTTGGAAAAGGTTCTTACCTGTGTCTTTAAATTATTTGATTTTTTTTATGGGAGTAAAATCTCTGTGTTTTTGTGCATTTTTGATATAATTCGTAATCATTATAATATATTAAAAATGACGATCAATAAGAGTAAATCTCTTTTTAAGCGTTTTCAAAACGCTGGTTTTAAATAAACTAATTGATCAGTCTAGAAGATAGTCTCACAGGTAAATGGTAACTGGATTAAGAATGAAATATGAAAAGTACAATCCGGTTAGAATTTGTCCTGTCAAAATGTAGGGGTCTTCAACAGGTCGAGCGCCGATTCATGTAAGTAAAACTAGGATAGATACCAGTGATCAGAATATAAACTGGTTAGCTGGGTAGAAAGCTAATCTCCGGAATTTAGAGCAGTAGGTGGCAGGTAGAACAACCAAAATAGAAACTGATGCGACTAAGGCGATCACTCCCCCAAGCTTATTTGGAATAGACCGTAAAATAGCATAAGCGAATAAGAAATATCATTCAGGTTGAATGTGTGCTGGTGTAGATATAGGATTTGCTGGAATAAAATTGTCAGGGTCACCTAATAAATAAGGATTTAAAAGGGTGATTAAAACTAACAGTATTAATATTACTACAAATCCAACCAAATCTTTGAAAGAGAAATAGGGATGAAAGGGTACTTTATCTGGTTGTCTAGAAATACCTAAAGGATTCCCCGATCCGGATTGGTGGAGAAACACAATATGAACAGAAGACAATGCTAATACTACAAACGGTAGAAGAAAATGTAGAGTGAAGAACCGTGTAAGTGTTGCATTCCCTACAGAAAATCCTCCTCAGATTCATTGAACAAGATCGGTTCCAATAAATGGAATTGCGGAAAATAGGTTAGTAATAACTGTTGCTCCTCAAAATGATATTTGACCTCAAGGTAAGACATATCCTAAAAAAGCTGTTGCTATCGTGGCAAATAAAACTAAAACTCCTACTATTCAAACCTCAGTGAATAGATAGGAGCCATAGTAAATGCCCCGCCCCACATGGATGTATAAGCAAATAAAAAAAAACGATGCCCCGTTGGCGTGAAGGGTCCGTAGGAATCAGCCGTAGTTTACGTCTCGACAGATATGAGCTACTCTTGAAAAAGCTAGATTAATATCTGCTGTGTAGTGCATAGCTAAAAAAATTCCTGTGGAGATTTGTACAATTAAACACAGTCCTAAAAGTGATCCAAAATTCCAAAGCGTTGAAATATTACTTGGAATGGGTATATCGACTATAGCCCCGTTTATAATTTTAAATAGGGGGTGAGTTTTACGAATAGGTGTTGTCATTATTTTGATAGACGTAGGGGTCCGGAGAAAACTGAAGTCATTTCAACCACTACAATTAGGGTAAATAAGAGATACAAGATTACTACTAGAGTTAAACCCATAGTTGGAAAATTATAGATAAAATGTGTTGAAACTGAGGATAAGTCTGGGATATCTTTGGCAGAAAAGAAAGAATGTTGGACTGATACAGGTTGAATAGAAAATAGAGGATCTAAGAATATGAACAGGGTTGATAAAAAAAATGATCCTAGTAAAATCATACCAGTCAAGAAAAGAGACAGCTTGAAGGATTCGTTTGATGCCAGGGAAGCTACATAAATAAATAAGACTAATATTCCGCCTAAAAAAATTAAGAACAAAATATAAGAGAACCAGAACGACGGGGAGATTATTCCAGATGAAATAGAAATGAGGGTGGTTTGAATTAGGAGCATAATTCCGGCAGATAAGGGGTGAGTTAGGCGAGTAAATACAATTGAAAAGGATAAGATAAATGGGACAAAGAAGATAGTAATATCAGGAAATAGTTTAAGTAAAATATTAATTTTGGGGATTAAAGATAGGGCGTTAGGCTTTTTTCCTGATGTATTGAGAAATATCTATTTTCATTTTCGATTTACAAGACCGAAGTTTTCAATTAAACTATCAAAACTAATGGTAATTTTAAAATTTTTATTTTGGCTAGTTCCTTTTGTGGTTGTATTCTGTGGTTTAAGTGTGTTTAGTTCTAAACGTAAACATCTTTTGAACGTTTTATTGGGATTAGAGTTCGTGATGTTGGGTGTATTTTGCGTCTTGGTTTATAGCTTGTCTGTTTTAAGAGGCGAACTTTACTTTGTGCTGTTTTTTTTGGCAATAGTGGCTTGTGAGGGAGCTTTGGGGTTATCTATCTTGGTGTCGATTGTTCGGACTCACGGTAATGATTACTTTAATAGGTTTAGTTTCTTACAATGTTAAAACTTCTGATTCCGACAGCTTTATTGATAATGTTTGCTGGTAGTTGGGAGGTGGTCCAGTTTTTCTTATTTGTTCTCAGTTTTTTGGTGTCTCTTAAGTGTGCCCATGATTTTTTTATAAGAGAGCTTGGGTATATAATAGGAGTGGATTACTTAAGGTACGCTTTAATTCTGCTTAGAGTGTGAATTGTTGCTCTTATAGTCTGTTCTAGCCAGAAAGTGGAAAAGACCTACAATTTTAGTGGTGGATTTATCTTGGTTAATATAGGTTTATTAATATGTTTGTTTTTAACTTTTTCCTCTATGAATTACTTGTTTTTTTATGTGAGATTTGAAAGTAGTTTAATTCCTACTCTGATCTTGGTCTTGGGGTGAGGATACCAACCCGAGCGAGTTCAAGCTGGTCTCTATATACTTTTTTACACTTTATTTGCTTCTTTACCTTTACTTATTTGTTTGTTTTCCTTATATGAAGCAGGGGGAAGTCTAATTATTGGGCTCCCATATAAGGTTAACCAGATAGATTTTGTTTCCGTCTTATGGTATTTTTCCTCTCTGTTCGCTTTTCTGGTAAAGCTACCTTTGTATTTATTTCATATTTGGCTACCTAAAGCACATGTAGAAGCTCCCGTAGCTGGTTCAATGATTCTTGCTGGCGTTTTGTTAAAATTAGGTGGCTACGGAATTATGCGAATTTTGTCAATTTTTTCTGCCATTAACAAGAGGTTCGTTTGATTGTGAGTCTGTTTAGGCATTATTGGGGGGGTCATAGTAAGTTTAATATGTTTGCGAGAGGTTGACATTAAATCTTTAATTGCTTATTCTTCTGTGGCACATATAGGAATAGTTTTAGGAGGCCTTATGACTTCAAGTTGATGGGGAATAAGAGGATCTTTGGTCGTCATGGTAGGCCATGGACTTTGTTCATCAGGCTTATTTTGTTTAGCAAACATGGTCTATGAGCGAATCGGTACCCGAAGAATATTAATCGGTAAGGGATTATTAAGAATCATACCTAGAATAGGATTATGGTGATTTTTACTGAGAATCGGAAATATAGGAGCTCCCCCAACTTTAAATTTTGCTGGGGAAATTCAGGTATTGTCTAGATTGGTCGGATGGAGAAAATTCACTATTATTGGATTAGTGTTTTTATTGTTTTTAAGGGCTAGTTACACAATTTATATGTACAGGATTAGTCAGCATGGCTTGTTTTATAGGTTATTATTTTCTTGCAGTCCAGGGAAAATTCGAGAATTCCTTGTCTTGCTACTTCACTGACTCCCTCTAAATTTAATGATTGTTAAAGTAGGGAGGTTAATCTTTATGCCTTATTTAAGTAGTTTAAGTAAAACGTTAGTTTGTGGTGCTAAATATGTAAATTGGTTACCTTAAATCATGATCTTTAAGATACCTATAAGAATTAGAAGGACTGTGTTTCTAGGATTTATGTCGATCTGTTCAGGCACGTCATCTTTATTACTTCTTTCTTCTAATGTAACTTTTTTAATCGAGTGAGAGTTTTGTTTCCTCAACAGGTGCCCATTAGTTATAACCATTATTTTTGATTGAATTTCTATGTTATTTTCTAGATTTGTCTTTTTCATTTCTTGTATAATTATATTTTATAGTGGTGAGTACATACGTGATGATAAAAATTTTGATCGATTTATATACTTAGTGCTTTTGTTTGTGTCATCCATGGTTATAATAATTGTAAGACCTAATCTTATTAGTATTTTGCTTGGTTGGGACGGTCTCGGGTTGGTGTCTTATTGCTTAGTTATTTATTATCACAATGAGAAATCGGCTAATTCGGGCATGTTAACTATTTTATCAAACCGGATTGGCGACGTTGCTGTGTTGATTAGAATTGGTTTGATGACTAAATTCGGCGGGTGAAACTTTGTGCTATATTCAGGAGAGATTGGTAGGAAGTCTATGTTGTTAATTAGGGCGTTAATTGTAACAGCAGCTATGACTAAAAGGGCCCAGATTCCTTTTTCAGCTTGACTTCCTGCGGCCATGGCGGCGCCTACACCAGTCTCGGCACTGGTGCATTCTTCAACTTTAGTGACTGCGGGGGTGTACTTGTTAATCCGGTTCAGTAATGCTTTTATAGATTCTTCCGTTTCGTCTTTCTTGTTAATCATTTCTTGTTTGACTATATTTATAGCTGGTTTAGGTGCTAATTTTGAGTATGACTTAAAGAAGATTATTGCCCTGTCAACACTTAGTCAACTTGGGGTGATGATGAGAATTTTATCTTTAGGGATACCTGATTTGGCATTCTTTCATCTTTTGACTCATGCTTTGTTTAAAGCATTGCTGTTCATGTGTGCTGGTATAATCATTCATAACATGAAAGAATGCCAAGATATCCGGCATATGGGAGGATTAGCTACTTCAATACCTCTAACATCCTCTTTAATAATGTTATCAAATATGGCTCTTTGTGGTATGCCTTTTATGGCTGGGTTTTACTCAAAAGATCTAATCCTAGAGGTTGCTTTCATAAGAAATATCAATAAGATTTCTTTTTTGCTTTACGTGATGGCAACTGGTCTGACTGTATGTTACACTTTCCGCCTTATTTATTACATTATTAGAGGAGAACCTGTGTTAGGTCCTTTTATTTTAATCAATGATTATTGCCCAACCATAACTACCCCGAGGGTGATGTTAAGAGTTGGCGCGGTTTCTATAGGGGCTTTGTTGTCTTGGTTATTATTCAGTGACAGTTATATAATTTGTTTAAGTTTTACACTGAAAATTCTTGCCCTTGCAGTTAGGGTACTGGGTGGAATCATTGGATACATGTTAAATTTAATAAGAGTAAATTACAGGTTAAGATCTATTTCTTTTTTTTCTTTTACAAGTTTTGTTGGTTCCATGTGGTTTTTACCTCATCTTTCCGGTTTTTTTGTTTCTAGACACTCACTTAGAGTAGGATCAAAAGTAAAAAAAAGTCTTGATGGGGGGTGGTTAGAATATTTTGGTGGACAGGGTGGACATCATACTTTCATGAAAGGCTCTGGTTATATTGAAATATCTCAGGATAAAACTTTTAAAGTATTGGTGAAAACCTTATTTGTTTGAATTGTCATTATACTAATTATACTTTATTACTCGTATAATTTAAATTGTTAGAATATTGCATTGAAGCTGCAAATGTGGTTTTGTTTACCTGCGGGTGTATTTTTAGAAGAGATAAAAATCTTCATCTTTACATCGAAAATGTAATGTGTTTAAAGTTACACTATAAAAAAGACGTATAAACGGAGTTGAACCGCTTTGAAAATAGATTAGAAGTCTTTTTCATTCCACAAATACTTCCTTGGTAGGAAAAAAATTCAGTTCTATCATTAACAGTGATAAGCCTCTATTTTGGCTTCTACCAAATAATATCAATTAGAGGTGTATTAAACCAAGGCTTAGGTCGAAACTAAGAGCAAATCTTCGCTTTCTAATTAAGTTAAGATCAGTTAAGATTTAACACCTTGTAAGTGCAAGTTACATATCATGGTTGACTATGATCCTAGTTTGATCATTCTAGAGCTCCGGCATGCCATTCAAGGTATAATCCAAATAAGAGGATAAGAAGAAATAAAAGACCCGTTCATGATCAATAAACAATGTCTGAGAGATCTATAATATAAATTAAAGGCAGTAGGAGGGTAATTTCAACGTCAAAAATTAAAAAAATAACTGCGATCAAAAAAAATCGCAAAGAAAAGGGAATACGAGCTGACCCTTTAGGGTCAAATCCACATTCGAACGGCGATAATTTTTCTCGATCAGAAACGGTCTTTTTTGATACTAATCACGCTAAGATTATTAAAATTGAGCAGATGATGACAGTGAGAGAGGAGATTGACAAAATTAAAAAGATTAACTTTTCTAAAAAAATTAGACTTTCCATTTGGAAGACGGAGGTACTTAATATACTAAAAAGTTTATCCTCCCCATCAGTAAATACAAATATAGAGGAATAATCAAACTACGTCAACGAAATGTCAGTACCACGCAGCGGCCTCAAACCCAAAGTGGTGTTTAGATGAAAAATGACATATATAGAGTCGGTACAAGCAAACTGATAAAAATGCTGTTCCAATAATAACGTGAAGTCCATGGAAGCCAGTCGCTACAAAAAAAGTAGATCCGTAAACTGAATCAGCGATGGTAAATGAGGCTTCAAAGTATTCAAGTGCCTGGAGTCCTGTAAAGTATAACCCTAAGACGATTGTTAAAAAGAGACTTTGAATAGCCTCAGAATGTTTAGATTCTGTGATAGAATGGTGTGCTCAGGTTACGGTTGCCCCAGATGAGATCAAAATTGTAGTATTTAGGAGGGGAATTTGAAATGGGTTAAATGGCTGGATCCCCGCTGGTGGTCAGGAAGTACCGATTTCCACTGTCGGAGAAAGTCTTCTGTGGAAAAATGCTCAAAAAAAAGAAAAAAAGAAAAGAACTTCAGAAACAATAAATAAGATCATTCCTCATCGAAGACCTTTTCCTACTACTGAGGTGTGGAGACCTTGATAAGTGGCTTCTCGAGTTACGTCCCGTCACCATTGAATTATGGTTAAAACGGTCCTGATAAGTCCCATAATAAGAAGTCTTATTCTTGCTTCGTGAAATCATTTAACAAGACCAGTGGTTAGCATTATTGCTCTAATAGAACCCGTTAAAGGCCAAGGTCTTTCGTTTACTAGGTGATAGGGATGAAATCCGTGTGTGAGTGACATTAGTTAATCTCACCGGCGTAAAGGGTTCTTAGAACGGTAAAAACGTAAGACTGAATAATTGCAACAGCTGATTCTAAAGTTAATAAAAGAATTTGTGATAGAATAAGAATGGATAAGAGAGTTGATGAGGCGATTCTAGGACCTGATTGACTTAAAAGAGTAAGGACTAAGTGACCAGCGGTCATATTAGCTGCTAAACGAATTGCTAGAGTTGCAGGACGAATCAGATTTCTGATTGACTCAATTAAAACCATAAATGGTATAAGAACCCTTGGTGTCCCTTGAGGAACTAGGTGAGCAAATATGTGCTGCGTGTGTTTAAGCCACCCAAAAACCATCAATGCTAGCCAAATTGGCAGAGATAAAGATAGAGTTATAGCCATGTGACTGGATCTAGTAAATACGTATGGTAGTAATCCTAAAAAATTATTGAACAAAATAAGCGAAAATAAAGAAACCATAAAAAGGCTGATTCCGGTATGGGAGATAGGTAATATAGATTTTAATTCTTGGTGGAGAGTTTGCATCGACTGACTCCAGATTAAAAGCCACCGAGAAGGTGAGGCTCAGTAAACTATAGGAAGGAATAAGATTCCGATGAAGGTTGACAGTCAGTTTAGGGGTATAGAAAAAATCGAGGAAGAGGGTTCAAAAATAGAAAATAACCTTGTTATCATTTTCAAATTTTTTCGGTATCACTACTTTGTTTAGTAGAGACTGCTACTTTCTGGGGCGAAAAAATAAAATAATTTAATACAATAAAACAGATCAATCTAAAGGAAAATAAGATAAATAGGTTCAATCAGAGCATAGGGCCTATTTGTGGCATAGAAAAATGTCCATAAGACAACTTCAGCGTGACAGACTAATATTATGATTTAACTAATTTTTCTAGAAAATCGGCCACCTGAGGTACTAGGGCACCATAATAGGTTTAAAAGACCTACACTTTTATCAGTCATCGGGTGAATCTTCTCTGGAAGCTATCACTCAAGATAAGAAGGAATTGGTAGAGACGGATTCAATCACAATAGGTATAAATCTATGGTTAGCTCCACAGATTTCTGAACATTGACCAAAGAAAAGACCTGGTCGAGAAACCACAAAGCTCAGTTGGTTTAGTCGACCGGGGATGGCGTCTGCTTTAACACCTAGCGCTGGGACCGTTCATGAGTGGATTACGTCAGCTGCCGTAACTAAAACTCGAATCTGTGTATCCATAGGAACTACTATTCGATTGTCAACGTCTAAAAGACGATATTCGAATTCTTTAGAGTAGTCCGTCGCTGTTATATATGAGTCAAACTCAACCTGGACAAAATCTGAGTATTCATATCTTCAGTACCACTGGTGACCTACTGTCTTAATCGTTAAGCTGGGGGAGTTAACTTCGTCTAGTAGATACAGAAGGCGCAGAGAAGGCAAAGCAATAATAACAAGAATAATAGCTGGCAGAATGGTCCAGATCATTTCAATGGTCTGATTTTCTAAAAGGAATCGGTTGGTGAGGACGTTAAATAAGATAGATGTTATTAAATAGGCCACTAGCGATGTAATCACAATTAGAATAACTATTGCGTGGTCATGAAAAAAAATTAACTGTTCTATTAGGGGGGAGGCACTGTCTTGGAATCCTAAGTGTCTTCATGTTGCCATTAATACTAAAAGAAGTAAAAACCTTCATAACAGGAGCTTAAATCCTGTGCATTTTTCTGCCATTTTAGAATGCAGTAATTATAGGAATTTCTATATACCTATGATCGGCCGGTGGATAGGAGTGATATCATTCGATCGAAGTAGGTATAAAGGAGTTGAAAAGAAGAGATCGTTTTGATGCCAATCCTTCCCAAATAATGAATACGAATCCTAGAACGGCCACAAGAGAAATCGAAGACCCAACAGATGAGACTACGTTCCACGTTGTATAGGCGTCCGGGTAATCCGAGTATCGTCGAGGCATGCCTCTTAAACCTAAAAAGTGTTGAGGAAAGAAAGTAGTGTTTACACCAATAAATATTGCCGTAAACTGGATCTTTAATCATTTGGGGTTTAGTGACATGCCAGTAAACAAAGGGAACCAGTGTGCGATTCCGGCAAAAATACCAAATACTGCACCTATAGAAAGAACGTAGTGGAAATGGGCAACTACGTAGTATGTGTCGTGGAGAATAATATCAATTGATGAGTTGGCTAGCACAATACCCGTTAATCCACCTACTGTGAATAAAAAGATGAATCCAAGGGCTCACAGAAGGGAGGGTGTAAGGGTGAAATGAGCCCCGTGAAGGGTCCCTAATCACCTGAATACTTTAATTCCGGTGGGAACAGCAATAATTATGGTCGCAGATGTAAAGTATGCTCGTGTATCGACGTCTATACCAACTGTAAACATGTGGTGTGCCCAGACAACAAATCCTAGAATACCAATAGCTAGCATAGCATAAATCATCCCTAGGGCCCCAAAAGGCTTTTTCTTGTTGGATTCTTGTGCAACAATATGAGAGATTATACCAAATGCGGGTAGGATTAAAATGTAAACTTCGGGATGACCAAAGAACCAAAATAGATGTTGGTAGAGAATTGGATCTCCACCTCCTACTGGGTCAAAAAAGGAGGTATTTAAATTTCGATCAGTAAGAAGCATGGTAATAGCTCCAGCTAGGACAGGCAGAGAGAGTAAAAGTAAGATGGCTGTAATGAAAACCGATCATACAAATAGTGGCATCCGATCAAGGGTTATGCCAGAAGAACGCATGTTAATGACCGTGGTAATAAAATTAACGGCGCCTAAAATGGATGAAACCCCAGCCAGGTGAAGCGAGAAGATCCTCAGATCTACTGATGCCCCTGCGTGTGCAACACCGGCAGCTAGAGGAGGATAAACTGTTCAACCAGTACCAGCACCTCTTTCGACTGCACCTCCGGCTAGAAGCAGGGTTAAGGATGGAGGGAGGAGTCAAAATCTTATGTTATTCATTCGAGGAAAGGCTATATCAGGGGCTCCTAATATGATTGGAACTAATCAGTTCCCAAATCCTCCGATTATAATAGGTATAACTATAAAGAAAATTATAATGAAAGCGTGAGCGGTCACCACCACGTTGTAAATTTGGTCGTCTCCAATGAAACTACCTGGTTGACCTAGTTCAGCTCGAATAATAAGTCTTAGAGAAGTTCCTACTATTCCTGCTCATGCTCCGAAGATAAAGTATAGGGTACCAATGTCTTTATGATTAGTAGAGAAAAATCATCGTTGCG